ATAATATTACTAATTTCGTCGGCTCTAATGGTTACCATGAGTATTTCTTAATTATTATTATTATTTTTTTTTAAAATAATGCCTACAGTAGAAGTACTAATCAGTTATTTCTTTCATTCATCGCCCCAAACATTCCAATATTAGCACTGATGGTACGTAAATGTAACTCATTGTTCAAACAACTATTCAAAGTTCCTAAAGCCCCTTGTAAGGCTTGTTGGAAAATCCGTTGTCGGACTTGAGTAATTGCCCTTTGTTGTTCAAAATGAATGGTTTCATTTTTATAATTTTCTAATTGCTCCAAGGTCTTATAAGTTGAATTAATCAAATTCAACTTTTCTTGTTCTATCTCAGAGTACCCATTCACTCGAAACTGTTCTGCTTCGACTTCCACTTTCCGTAAACGAGCCCGAGCCTTTTCCAGCTGTTCAATCGCCCCCCCACGTAATTCTTCTGAATTTCGAATAGTATTCAAGATTCTCTGTTTTCGATTATCTAATAAATCGTTTAATGAAAGTAGATTATCAAACTTACATAATCTCTTCCCGAACCAAACATGAATCTTTCGATTCATTTGGCTCTCACGCTCAATTACTTCTACTGTCAAATTTCCATATCATTTTTTTTTTGAATGTAATGCAATGAGCCTATCCTCTTTCCTCTATTCCTATTTAAAAAGAAAAATATCCAAATTGATCCCTAATCCAGGAATATTTTGAGGACTCTTCTGACCAAACAAAAAATATAGAATTGTCAGCAAAGTTGTTTTTTTTTTTTCAAATCCAAAGAATTCTTCTTACTTTATACATTACATAGGTCGCCGATTCAGCATTGGATAAAAAAAGATTACTCTTTTTTTGTTTCGAATAATAAATGTTTCAAATAATTTTATCGACATGAGTGTTCTATATCTAAAAAAAAATTGAAACTATTTGAAACTATTTCTGCATTAAATTAACTAATTTAACATATATTTAACATATGTAGTAGAAAGAATACCATGCTACATTGCTACGTTTGTTTGGACTTCAACTGCTTTCTTTAGCTTTAACCATATTAACGGTCCCACATTATTGGTTAATAGAGAATCAAAATGTATTTACCAATGAATCACGAAAAGCTATGGTTCTTAAATATGATTTATTAATTTATTAATTAACTTAATTTATTCAGAAGGAATTCGCGGGATCATGCACTTTTTATTTTGTGCTAGTTAACATGAAAAAAAAAGTGCAGCTGGTTGGGTCCAGCCTATTCTTGAAATAAACAACTCGCACACACTCCCTTTCCAAAAAAGATCAATACACCAAGGACCACACTTAGATTTATTGGATTTGTTGCTAAAATATCGGTATTAAACCCGAAACTCCCGGCGGATGGCCAGTGACCCAAGGAAACGAAAGAATCGGTTAAATTTTTCATACAATCTCCTTTTATAGATAAAATAAATAAAAAATCAAATAGAGTTCTTTTTGTATCACTTAAAGATTTTTTTTTCTATTTGTTCTACATATTTCTATTTATTTCTATTTAAATATTTTTATTATTTTTATTTTTTCTTAATTTCACTATTTTTTTTTTTCAATTTGAATAACTAATAAGAATAATACTTATTTGAATCTGGGACAGTTTTCATGTCAATCAATTACGGAATACTTGATTTGTTGTAACACCCCTGAAAAACTAAAAAAAGAGGGGGTTCCTTTGATAAGAACGGGAAGGAAGAAAGCGAATCGGTATGCTAATTCCTCATCCTCAAATCTGTCCTTCCCAGGGGTTAGTGTCTCAACGAATAAGTAATTGTAAAAGAGAAATATTGATAGAATTCGAAAAAGTAAGTCCCCGGAAGAAAAAAAAATATGTTTTTTTTATATTTATTTAATTTAATATTTTTAGGATTATACAAAGGGATTCGCAAATAAAAGCGCTAACGCTACAACCAATCCATAAATTGTTAACGCTTCCATAAAAGCTAGACTAAGCAATAAAGTACCTCGTATTTTTCCCTCTGCCTCAGGCTGTCTTGCGATACCTTCTACAGCCTGGCCCGCAGCAGTACCTTGACCAACTCCAGGTCCAATAGAAGCAAGCCCGACAGCTAATCCAGCAGCAATAACGGAAGCGGCAGAAATCAGTGGATTCATGATAAGTTCCTCATACAAAAATAAAAAAAAAAATGGTTAATGATACAAATATAATCATCCAAGTAATTATGATTTAATTATTCCATCACTAAGATTCATTCAGACGAAATAACCAACTGCCAATTACAGTAATGGACTAATAGAATTATCAGAACTACTTATATATAGCTTATATTATATAGCTTATATAGTTTATATGGATAGCTCTTATATATAGTTTATATAGCTCTTTCCTTTTTATATAGCTTTTTTTAGTTTCTATCGACGGGATTTTTGTGAATCCATACGACTTTTTTTTGTTCTTACATTTCTTTGTTCTGAACCATTAGTTGAATTGTTCTTTTTATTGATTTCATCTTTTTATTCATTCAATTCACAGTTACAAAGTAAAAGACTTCTTCTATTTGAATCCCCATCTAAATCAAATCCATAGTAGTTAGTAGGGCGTTATCTTTAGATCATATATAACTAGTCAATATCTAATATCATATATACATGTCTTTCTTCCATAACGTAAACCAACTATTCCTATCTTAGATTCAATCGGGTTCTAGAATCAGTTTTGAAAGGTGCAAGAGATGGATTCTAGCCATTAGATTCAAAATACCCCCCTTTTTACCCACCCTTACTAACCCTCATTCTTATTCTTCTTTTCATCATTATCCCACATGTATACAATCCACGTGTATGAATTCGTTAGGCTAAATTATTGCATAAAAATATCAGTATTTGAGTGATTAAAAAGTTCATTCTATTTTTGATTAATATTTTTTTTTTTTTTTTTTTATTATTATTTATTCCTATAATATTTTCTTTTGTTCAATTGAACAAAAGAAAATATTAAAAAATATTAATTTTTAAATATTAATTAGAAAATATTGATTTGATTAGAGATGGATATTATATAAATTCCATTTTTAAAAAAGGATCCTTATCTCTTTTTTTTTTTTTTACAATTTCCTAAATAGCGTACCCATTACTGTAGATCCTATATGTACATCACATATTTTTATATTTTATATTGCCTAACTCGACTATCTTGAGTCACATATGGATTATCTTGGCCTAAGCTAAAAAACGACTATTTTGAAAACTCGTCAATGATGACCCTCCATTGATTCGCCTATATAAGCCGCGGCTAAGGTTGCAAAAATAAGAGCTTGAATACCACTCGTAAATAATCCAAGGAACATGACAGGTATAGGAACCACTAAAGGTACTAAAGAAACAAGAACAACAACTACTAATTCATCGGCTAATATATTTCCGAAAAGTCGAAAACTAAGTGATAAAGGTTTTGTGAAATCTTCTAAGATGTTAATGGGTAAAAGGATGGGAGTTGGTTGTATATATTTACTGAAATAACTTAATCCTTTTTTGCTAAGACCCGCATAGAAATAGGCTACTGACGTGAGTAAAGCTAAAGCGACGGTAGTATTTATATCATTCGTGGGTGCAGCTAATTCCCCATGAGGTAACTGTATGATTTTCCATGGTAAAAGAGCTCCTGACCAATTAGAAACAAAAATAAATAGAAACATAGTTCCAATAAAAGGAACCCATGGACCATATTCTTCTCCAATCTGGGTTTTGCTAACGTCTCGAATGAATTCAAGGACATATTCGAAGAAATTCTGACCATCATTTGGAATGGTTTGTGGATTCCGAACAGCTATACTAGCAGAACCTAATAAGATAGCAATAACAACCCAAGAAGTTATAAGTACTTGGCCATGGACTTGAAAACCTCCTATTTGCCAATAGAAATGTTGGCCTACTTCCACACCAGATATATCGTATAACCCTTTTAGTGTGTTGGTGGAATATGATAGAACATTCATTTTGCCCTCTACATAAATAGAACTTGAAAGAGAATTATTTTGATTCAACCATCTCCTTTTCCACTTGATTAGTTAAATTTTCTATTTTGGATACTAACTAATCACAAAATATCCCCAGTAATTTTTATCTCTTTTATGCGATTCATTTTTATCTCTTTTATGCGATTCAAGAGTAGTAACCGATTCCATAAATTTATGGAGTTCAAAAAAGAATTTTTTTATCTTATTATTAATCTTTATTTATCTTATTATTAATCAAGGATTTCGTATATAGCTAGAACGACCCTCACAAATTGCGAATACTAATTTGTTAAGAATTAATCGAATTGAAGCTATAGCATCATCATTTGCTGGAATCGAAATATCTGCAAGATCGGGGTCACAGTTTGTATCAATTAAACAAATTGTTGGAATTCCCGAAGTGATACATTCTCGAAGAGCCGTATATTGTTCTTGCTGATCAACAATAATTACAATATCGGGCAAGCCTGTCATATATTTTATCCCGCCCAGATATGTTTGCAAGTGAGATAATTCTCTCTTCAAGATGGCTGCGTCTCTTTTTGGAAGACGGTTGAGTTTCCCCGTCTTTTGTTCCGTTCTCAAATCCCTGAACTTATGAAGTCTCGTTTCTGTAGTAGACCAATTCGTTAACATACCACCGAGCCACTTTTTATTAACATAATGACACCTAGCCTTTATTGCAGCCCGTGCTACTAAATCAGCTGCTTTATTTTTGGTACCAACAATTAAAAACTGTTTTCCCCGACTTGCTGCATCAAAAACTAAATCACAAGCTTCAGATAAAAAACGAGCAGTTTTAGTAAGATTTGTAATATGAATACCTTTACGCTTTGCAGAAATATAAGGTGCCATCCTAGGGTTCCATTTCCTAGTACCATGACCAAAATGAACTCCTGCTTCCATCATCTCTTCTAAATGGATGTTCCAATATCTTCTTGTCATTTCTCCCCACATTTCCTCTTTTTTTTTCAAAAAAAAAAGCGGCGAGGTGCCTTGAACGAAATAATTGTTCCGATGGAACCTTTTTTTTTTTTCTACCGGAGATTGGCCGTGTCTGTCGATATACGATCAAAATCGCTACCCTCTATTTGTTATTTTCTTTGTTTTCAGGACAGCCTCAAAACGACCTAGAGAATTTTTTTATATTAATTTATTAATAAAAAGTATGATTTTATTAATAAAAAAAGTATGAAGCCACTTTTAGGAATTATTAAATCCTCTAAATAATTGTTCTGGTGTATCATGGAAATTCTTTCTTTGAAATGCAAGAACAAAATAATTCTCTGTGGTGTAACAAAATATCTTTGATTTTACCCTCAAAAAAATTCTTATTTTTGATTTCCAAAGGAATACTCTTATGTTGTCTTGAACGGTGGACTAATCCCTTGAATCCAGTACCAACGGGTATCATCCCTCCTATAACAACGTTCTCTTTTAGGCCTTTCAACCAATCGATCCGACCCCGGAGAGCAGCTTTGGCTAAAACTCGAGCAGTTTCTTGAAAACTCGCTTCAGATATGAAACTTTGAGTATTCAAAGATGTTCTTGTTATTCCCAATAGGATAGCCCTGTAACAGATCGATTCTTCCAAAGCGCGCCCTGTTCGTTCCGCTCGCAACAATCCAATTAATTCGCCAGGTAAAAAAACATTAGACATTCCATCCTCTGAAACTAAGACTTTTGATGTTATTTGGCGTACAATAATTTCTATGTGCCTATTATGGATTTGCACCCCCTGGGATCGATAAACCTTTTGGATCTTATTAACCAAAGATATACGACTTTGCACTATAGTTAGCTCAGCACCAATCAAGAATCCCCAAGGAATTCCAAGAATTCTTGTTATATGTTCGTTCCAACCCTCGACTCTTTTTTCTAGGTTCATTGATATTGAATCAATTGAACGCACTTCTAATACTTGTTCGACTTTTGGAAGACCCTGCGTTATATCGCCGGATCTCGATTTTTCATATATAAAGGTAACTAACGTATCTCCTTTGTAAAGGATTTCTCCATAATGCCCATGAACAGTTGCTCCTGGAGTAGCTAAATAAGGCTTAGCAGACCTTATTACTACAGAGTCAAGTTGAACAATCAAAACTTGACCCGATTTTAGGTGTGGTCCTTTTTTGGCTATACATATATTTTCACAAATAAACTGTCCAAGACTTATTATTGTAGATCTTTCTTCACAATAATTATGATCATTTTTGTGAGGGAGAAAATACCAATTCAAATTGAATGAATTCAAAATGATGTTACTGCATGGGTCGGGATTATAAATCCTCCCATTTTCATCCATTAAATAATATTTAAGTACTTTAAAAGTATGTTTTAAATTTTTAATTTGAAAATATTTAGGTACTAAAACCTGATTATGAGTTAGTAAATCGTAAAATGAATAAAAATTCGCGATTTGCAGGACTGTTCCTAAAGGACCGAGCGAATTCCTAATTTGAATTATAGGATCCTTTTTAATTGATTCTTTTTTCACATTGTCATATTTTGCATCGTTGAATGGACCCAATTGAAAACAATTAGATAATGACAAAATTATCAAAGAAGGGCATTCCTTATTGTTATTTAACAGAGTGCGAACAGTTCCTCGATTTTGGTTAGGTGATTGTTGAATCTTTGTCTTGGAATAAATGGAATAAAAAGGATTGCTATGGGTGTGATCTAACACATTATCAAAGATCAATCCAGAGTCTGAAAGATCATTCCTTTTTCTGAGATACACAATATGGGATTTCGCTAAGTCAATTCTTAGAAAATCTCGAATCAGACCTTTTGTACTTACTTCAACAAAGGAAGCATGAGCCTCTTGCATCGAAGAACTTTTTTCTTCTTCGTCCCAATTCAAAATTAAACAAGTTCGAACTAATTGAATACTTGTGTCAGAAATTCCCCGAATTGGGTTTCCATTTCCGTAAACAATATAATTGATAACTCGAAGTTGCATATTATCCTTTTCTTGGAACAAATTCGGGGGGAAGAGTGTTGTTAAATTTATACCGTCCCCAATTTCATATGTCACTACAGGTCGAACTAAAACAAAATTTTTTTTCTTAGTAGATGTGATCCTTTGGACATAAATCCAATTTTTCAATTTTTTTGATTCCTTAGAATTTGTTTTTCCTGTTCCTGGTGGTATCAAGATGCCACTGTGTCGGGATATCTTATCTGTTTCTCCAGGAAAATGGATATCTCCCGAAAAGATTTTGAGTTCAATCTTTTTTTTTTTTCTCTCCACTCGGACTAATCCGCCCACTAGGCTTCTTATATTTAAAGTAATTTGTGTATCTACTCCAATCAAACTATTGTTCCGTACCATTATCGAACAAGATTCAGGTAAAATATGTACTTCTTCGGGAATGAAAAAAAATCGATCTATTTTTTGGTATTTTTGCTTAAATTCTTTGATTCCTCGATACTCAATCAAATCCTCTTTTTTAACCATTGAATGCATCCCTATAGTCCCATATTTAGTAATTCCCGAACTCTTTCTTCTGTATTTTGGATCGTCGAAATAAGCAAGAATACTATTTCTACGGAAAATACCCTTTATGGGTAGTTCAATGGATATACCCGAATGGGGCATTTGTTCTGTCTCTCGTTCTTGAATCGATTGGAATGGAATGACAAATCTATTTCTTCGCCTTTTTGCCAATAAATCAGAATTATCTTGGAGGATAGTGGGATATATGAGATTACAATGACCCGTATATATGATTCGATTAATTTCTGAATAATCAGGACTCCCATCTTCTTTTTTTTTACCAGAAAAATAAGAACTACATAATTTGTATCTGATTTTATCATTATTCACTGAGAGATTAGAAAGAGATCCTTGTTTGACAAAAAGAGGCTCAAGATTCATTTGGTCTTGATCCTTGTAGAGTGAAAACGGGACTCCGTTGAATTTGCACAAACCTCCTGATAATATCCATAAATGACTTGTTTTTGGTAAAAGATGGACATTGCTATATGTAAATTCAGGCGCATGATACACATCGGTACTCCAGTGCATTTCTCCCTCTGAGTCAGAATAAATATGTTTTCGAACCCTTTCTTTAAAATTTAAAGTGTATGTTCCCGCGCGAATCTCAGCAATCACTTGTTCTGATTCTACATATTGATTATTTTGAACCAATAGAAAACTTTTTTGTGGAATAGTCACGTTATGTATAATATCTTCACTCTCAATAGTTACATTCAAGTCTATAGAACATAGAAAGGCAGGATGCCCATGACGCGTACGTGTAGGATGAACCAAATCCTCATTGAATTTTATTTTTCCATTAGAGGGGGCTCGTACATGTCCTGCAGTACCTCCTGTGAACACTCCACCCGTATGAAAAGTTCTTAATGTTAGTTGAGTCCCTGGTTCTCCAATAGATTGACCCGCAATAATACCTACGGCTTCTCCCAATTCGACCAGGTCACCATGAGTAGGACTCCTACCATAACATAATCGACAGATCCAAGACGGACTCCTACAAGTAAAGGGGGTTCGAATAGATATTGGTTGTGTTCGAAAAGTTATGAATCGATTGACAAGTCCAATTCCAATATCTTGATTTCGAATGGCAATGCATCGTGAACCCATATATATATCATCCGCCAATACGCGACCAATTAATGTTTGAATAAAAATTCGTTCCGGCATCATCCCATTTCGAGGAATCACAGAAACTCCTCGGATGGTACCACAATCTGTTCTACGTACAACAATGTGTTGAACTACTTCAACAAGTCTACGCGTAAGATATCCAGCATCTGATGTTCGAACAGCAGTATCCACAACTCCTTTGCGCGCTCCGTAGCAAGAAATGATATATTCTGTTAACGACAGTCCTTCGCGTAAATTGCTTTGAATGGGTAAATCAATCATTTGTCCTTGAGGATCCGACATTAATCCTCTCATACCTACTAATTGGTGTACTTGAGATGCATTTCCTCTAGCTCCTGAAAAAGACATTATATGGACTGGATTAAAGGGGTCGGTCATCTTAAAATTAGGATTCATTTCTTGTCGCAAATATTCACTTGTAGCATACCATACCTCAATAGATTGGCGTAATTTTTCTACTGCGTGTACATTCCCATAATGATGGTGTTTTTCCAAAGTCAAACTTTGTTGTTCAGCATCTTGCACTAACCATCCTTTAGAGGGTATCGTTAAAAGATCATCAATCCCTAATGAAATGGATGTAGCAGTGGCTTGCTGGAAACCCAGAGTCTTTACTTGATCCAGAATGTGTGATGTATATGCCATTCCGAAGTGATCTATTAATCTGCTAATAAGTCTTTTAATGGCAGTTCCATCTATTACTTTATTGTGAAAGACTAGATTGACTCGTTCTGCCATAAGTACCTCCATATTCTGCTGAGTGGGATTCGACAATGAGTTTGAGTCAATGATTGGAAAACTTCCTTTTCTCGATCTTAATTCGCATAGAAATTCAGGAATTTAGAATCCCAGTTGAACTGGAGGGACTCAAATTCACACCGGCGTTACAGAATTACGTAACTTACATATGATTAGATACCATATGAGCAGGCTCGACAAAATCCTTGTATAGCTTCTTCAATTTCTCGAAAAAGAGAAATATGACCGACGGTTGTTCGAATATATATACAAAAAATTTCTTTTTTTACACTTCTTACTATTAAATAGTGCTCATAAATCTCATAATAGGTACCCAAAGATTCATAGTGAACTTCGATGGGAACTTCTCTTGAAGCAATAACGCGTTGATCTAGTCGCCATCGAAGCCACAAAGGACTATTTAAATGGATTCTTTTCTGTCGATAAGCTCCAATTGCATCATACGAATTACAAAAAAAGGGTTCTTTTTTTTTCCAGTTATTATCATAAATTCTTTCTTTTTGATAGTTTCTGCGATTCCATCGATTATACCTATTTGTACAAATACCTCGACGATTCCCGCTCGTTAATATGTATAGACCAATAAGCATATCTTGGGT